CAAAGCTTTGGTATGTTCTCCATTACTTGTGTGAATAAGTCCTATATTATAGAGTATATAACTTCGATCATAGGGATCTATTTCTAGTCGCATAGCTTCATAATAATTCTGTAAAGCTTCCGCATAATTTCCTTCGGATTGAGCCGACATTCGTTACGGTCGTCATTCGAGTCCATGAATCTCCGTTACAGAACCATACGTGAAATTTTCATCTCATACGGCTCCTCCTTGATGTACATAATAAGAATTATAATTTATTCAGACTCAAAATATTCTCATTATAAACTGAGCGGGGCTAGTGTTTTTACAAGAAATCTCTAACCAACCTTTTTGCAAAAGATTTTTTCTTACCATCAAACGTGTTAGGATTAGATAGAAATGGTAACTCCAACAATTTATTTGTCCTCAACGCTCCCTATTTATAGGACTTGGTCACTTCAACAATCTTCGATGGTTATACGGGTATCCAAAGTACCAACGAGATGGATATTTGTTGTCCCAGCCATTTTTGCTAGCCCCAACCCTGATACGGAGAAAGGGGTTACTCTTTAATAAAAATAAATAACAAAGTTTTGTTGTTGTTGATTTCTAGGTGTAGTGCTTTTTCCCATATGCCCCCTATTGGTACTAGTAAAGTACGATTAATCTGTAATTGTAATATAGAACCTATAGGTGTAACCTTTCGCTCAATACTCCAATCGACAATTGAAGCATCTGAGGTGGCATTACTCGAGGATACACGACAGAAGGAATTGCTCTATTTATAAACTTCACCTTCAACAAGTGTAGATTTCTTTCAGTAATCTTTTTTTCTAGTCCAAATCGTGTGTCTTTGGATGATAAAAAAAGAATCAAATCGCACCATCTCTGTAGTAAGTAAATGCCTCTTTTTCTCCTGAAGTTGTCGGAATTATTTGTAATAAGATATTGGCTATAATTGTAAAGGTTTTATCAATAAAATTTCCATTTATCTGCGATCTAGGCATAGCTAACAATACATTCTATAATTCTTCATTACCTCTTGTAGGAAAACGCTCCTACAAACAAAGGAATTCGCCAGTACGAAATAACATAAAAACAGACTAATAACATGACATTTTCTTTATTACCTGAGCTGTGAAGCAAAGACCCTTCTTTTCTATTTTTATAGTTAGGGTTGATTGTTCGTACCGATCAAATAAGCAAATTATGAATAACTCGCGAATAACTCGGTTTTTGATCCATAATCATTATGTAGGAGAGATGGCCGAGTGGTTCAAGGCGTAGCATTGGAACTGCTATGTAGATTTTTGTTTACCGAGGGTTCGAATCCCTCTCTTTCCGCACTTTACCCAATTCACCACTGTTACTGACCAGAATGTATCGAATAAGGGAGAATATTAGTCTAATAGCTAGACGCTATTGGTTCTCTATCTCTAATTTCTTTGATACAAAACTATTGGAAAGATAAAGATAAGGAAGAAAATTTTCGCTTCCGATCTATTTCTGCGTCGAAAGTGAAGTAAGATTGCTCGAACCCTTCTTATTTGAGTGAGGTTTAAGTTTGACGAGAATAATATTCTACGACTAGCAATTCATTTATTTTCAAACCGACCCCCTTACTATCTATTAGATGATTGACTAGTCCTTTATATTGGCATGCGTGAAGAGTCAAATGTTTTGGCAATTCCTCATGCGGAGTTGAATCAATAGAATTTTGAATCAGAATTCTGGATTTCTTATCATCCTTCGCTGTAATAATATCGCTGGGTTTGCAACGATAACTCGGTATATCTACTATCCGTCCATTAACTAAAATATGCCTGTGATTAACTAATTGGCGGGCTCCAGGAATAGTCGAAGCCATGCTCAATCTAAAAAGGATATTATCCAAACGCATTTCAAGTAATTGTAGTAAAACCTGACCTGTTGAACCTTTCGCTTTTCCGGCAATACGGACATATTTAAGCAATTGTCGTTCTGTAAGGCCATAATGAAAACGCAATTTTTGTTTTTCTTCTAGACGAATACGATATTGGGATCTTTTACCAGAACGTGATTGGTTTCTAAGCTCACTTCCAACTCTAGGTCTTTTACTAGTTAGTCCCGGTAAAGCCCCCAGCCGGCGTATTTTTTTGAAACGAGGCCCTCGGTAACGCGACATAAAGACTCCTTATTTGCAATTCCATTTTACAGAATAAGTTTAAATTAAAACTAAACTAAAGAATAACTAAGGGAAATATTGTACGACAAAGAATAATGAGATAAATTGTATCAGATTTTGTTATTGTATATAATTGTATATATGAAATATATAAATAAAAAAGATCTTTTCCTTTCTTGATTTGGTCTGTATAGACCAAATATAACTCCTCCTGTTTTCTTACTAGTTGCAAGTTTCTACGCCATAATAGATTGAGGACTCTTGAAAAAGGAGGTCTTTTCAAAAGTTTTTGATTTCAAAGAGACATTATCAATCATGTAAAAAATCAAAAAAACCGTAAAAGCCGGCTATCGGAAT